AATAACGGATTCGAAATTGTAACCAAGCATCGCCTATTGGTTCGATACCCGATTCATAACTCGAAAATTTCTCCGGACCTTTGCTACTCGGGGATAAGACTCCGGAAATTAGAAATGCTAAAATAGGAATAACACTTGATATTATTAGAAACGCCCAGAATATATCATATTCGTAAATCAGAAACATAGGCGCACTCCTATGAATGTGGAAAATATACTAGATTAATTGAGTCGAATTGGAATTAACTTTTAACTCACCCATAATCAGTTAGTCAAAACAATAATTTTTTTTTGATTCAAGCACCCGGGTTTCTTTGTTTGCCTTGGCACATGTCTCCTTTCAAGATTGATCGACTTTAGTCTATTATGTTTACTTCATATATTTATTATTTCTTAATTTGTATTTTCAATTTATTAACTATTTTGTATATTCACTATTTTTCAAATTTATTAAATTTCTATTACTATTATATATAGTAATAAATTCATTAAGAATATAGATTAATAAATTCATTAAGAATATTAATAAGAATATTAATAATTTCTATATATATTTCTATATTAGTTTTCTATATCATTTCCTAATTTCTATATTATTTCTATATTATTTTATCTATTATACTCTATTATTTACTAATATAATATATTATTTAGTATAATATTGATTAGATTCTTAATTAATCTATTATATATTAATATTAATTTAAGATTTATATATTCTTTTTATATTCTTTAATATTTCTTTATAGAAATATATTTTTTTTATTTATATAATCTATTTGTTTTATTATTAATTAATAAGGAATACGAATTAATTAAGAATACGAGAAGTATACTGTTTGCTTTATCTTTCTATTGTTTTTGTTTTGTTTATCTTGATTGAAATTGAATACGGCTTTTACATTGTTACCAATGAAAGTTTTCAACAATTTTCTCATTTTTAAAACTACTACTTGTGAACTTGTCGATAAATACAGTAAGTGGTTCTTAAACTCGTGTAACTTACTAGGGGATTTGCTTTTGGTTGGTTAGGTTGGAATGTGTTTTTAATCGAGTTCGTGTCACGATTTTTACTCGAAAAATTCATTAGGCTTGATATAGGTATCCAAAAGACAAAGAAAAAAGTATCACTAACTTGTTAATTACGGTTACGGACAGGGGGGGGAAATTTCCTATGTAATTGATTGACCTGTGAAGAGGAATGAAGAAATTTTGGTTTGTTTAACCAAGATTAGAAAAAATACCGATTGGATTTACCTACCGAAATGCTCTTTTTTTGGTTTCAGCTTTATGTGATGAACCAAGTAATCGCCCCCAAGTGACCGGTTACAAACAACAAAGAAAAAAAATAATGAAGAAATGAAAACAATAATTTTTTTATTTGAAATTTTTTTTCTTTAGGGCTATACGGACTTGAACCGTAGACCTTCTCGGTAAAAAAGCTCAAACTGATTATTATCAAAATGATTCGAACTTTTTCAAAGACCCAACATGCAGTTTTTTTGCATTGGGCTCATTCATTAACTGATATAAATAATCAGTTAGTCTACCATAATTCTCTTGATATAAAGATAACAAGATGGCTCTATGTGCTCTGATTTATTAATTCCGATCCCAGAGCACTACCAAAGTGTTTCAAAGAAGGATTATCCTGATGTAGGTTTGCTTTTGACTTAGATCAACCTAAGTTAAATAGAATCTTCAGTGCCCCGCTTACGCTTAAAGAATCCAATATGAAACTTTATACACCTTAAAGTTCATAGGATAGGACGAAAAGATAATTTTTTGAGGTCCTTATACTCATTATGCCTAGCATTGAATAGACTGCGTATTCACCTTATCGAGGTCTTAAATCAATGATGGGGGTTCTATTAGACGTCTAAAAGGATACCTAAATTGCCCCGAATCTTTTGTGTCAGGCTATTGTTCCCTAAAAGTCATGGAGTAAGACATCGACTTATCAATAAGTCTTTTGATTACATGATGGACTTCTTTGAAAAAAAAAGCATTGGCGCGCGTGTAAACGAGGTGCTCTACCTAACTGAGCTATAGCCCTTGGGTTTGTGATACATATTTTATCATGTCGCTAATTTCTTGTCAAGATAAATATTATATGACGCAACATCCTATTGTTTTGATCTCTTTGATCAATATTGCTTATAAATAATATTCCGTATATAATTATATAATTAATATTACATTTTTAATCCATTGATGTGATGGATTCCATATCTTTCTGTTTCGTTTTGTTTTTTATTTTTGTTTTTTGTGATGATAAATGACCTACTTAACTCAGTGGTTAGAGTATTGCTTTCATACGGCGGGAGTCATTGGTTCAAATCCAATAGTAGGTAGAACTTATTAGATATCAGAATCAATGCTATCTAATAAGTTTTTTTATTCACCTTATTTTTTTAATTTTTGATCGTTTTCATTCCATTTGATTTTCATTTTTGAATTGAAAAAAAAATTGTTGTATTCGAATCTGATTCTACTTAACGATTCTATTCAATTCGCAGAAAAAAAAATTAGGTTGTATAAAAAAAACTTCTGTATATAATGTATAAACAGAAGTTCGTTTGCTTATTTAGGCGCACCAACTAGTTATAGTTACGAAATTACATTGATAGCCTCTACTCGTGCCCTAGCTCGTCTGAGAGCTAGATTTGCCTCAATTATTTGTCTCCTTCCTTCCGCTTTCCTCAAGTTAGCTTCCGCGATTTCAAGAGTTTGCTGAGCTTCTTGTGGATCAATGTCACTACCCTTCTCCGCATCATTTACTAAAACAGTAATCTCATTATTGCCTATTCGAGCAAAACCACCCATCAGAGCCATCGTTAACCATTGGTCATTAAGGCGTATTCTCAAAATACCGATATCGACAGCTGTGGCAATTGGCGCATGATTTGGTAATACGCCAATTTGTCCACTATTAGTAGATAAAATGATTTCTTTCACTTCTGAATCCCAAACAATTCGGTTTGGGGTCAGTACACAAAGATTTAAGGTCATTTCTTCAAATTGTTCTCCATTTCTAAGTTCGTAGCCTTCGCAGTAGCTTCATCGATATTACCTACCAAATAAAAGGCCTGTTCAGGGAGACTATCTAATTCTCCGGAAAGGATCAATTTAAACCCTCTAATTGTTTCTGCTAGACCGACATATTTACCCGGAGAACCGGTAAATACTTCTGCTACGAAAAAGGGTTGTGATAAGAAACGCTCAATTTTTCGCGCTCTTGCTACAGTTAAACGATCTTCTTCGGATAATTCGTCCAACCCCAGGATAGCTATAATGTCCTGAAGTTCTTTGTAACGTTGTAAAGTTTGCTTAACTCTTTGCGCAGTTTCATAATGGTCCTCACCAACAATCTTAGGTTGGAGCATAGTTGATGTTGAATCTAAAGGATCTACTGCTGGATAGATACCTTTAGCAGCTAATCCTCTTGATAGTACAGTAGTAGCGTCTAAATGTGCAAATGTCGTGGCAGGAGCAGGGTCAGTCAAATCGTCCGCAGGTACATAAACCGCTTGAATAGAAGTTATGGACCCTTCTTTGGTAGAAGTAATTCTTTCTTGTAAAGAACCCATTTCGGTACTAAGGGTCGGTTGATAACCCACTGCAGAAGGCATTCTACCCAATAAGGCCGATACTTCGGATCCTGCTTGAACGAACCGGAAAATATTGTCAATAAATAGAAGTACGTCTTGTTCATTAACATCTCGGAAATATTCCGCCATAGTTAGGGCAGTCAAACCAACTCTCATACGAGCTCCCGGCGGTTCGTTCATCTGACCATAGACTAGAGCTACTTTTGATTCTGCAATATTTTTTTCATTAATTACTCCAGATTCTTTCATTTCCATGTAAAGATCATTTCCCTCACGAGTACGTTCACCTACTCCGCCAAAGACAGATACACCTCCATGAGCTTTCGCAATGTTGTTGATTAATTCCATAATAAGGACTGTTTTACCCACTCCAGCCCCGCCGAATAGTCCGATTTTTCCTCCACGGCGATAAGGGGCTAAAAGATCTACTACTTTAATTCCTGTTTCAAAAATAGATAATTTTGTATCTAACTGTATAAAGGCGGGTGCAGATCTATGAATAGGGGATGTTGCACGAGTATCTACAGGCCCTAAATCATCAATAGGTTCTCCAAGCACGTTGAAAATTCGTCCTAGAGTCGTCCCACCGACTGGAACACTTAGAGGAGCTTCTGTGTCAATCACTTCCATTCCTCTCGTTAGACCATCTGTAGCACTCATAGCTACAGCCCGAACTCGATTATTTCCTAATAATTGTTGTACTTCACAAGTCACATTAATTTCTTGACCGACAGTATCTCGACCCTTAACTACTAAAGCGTTGTAAATATTAGGCATCTTGCCCGGGGGAAAAGCTACATCTAGTACTGGCCCAATGATTTGAACGACACGCCCCAGGTTCTTTTTTTCAAGCGCGGAAACTCCCGGACCAGAAGTAGTAGGATTGATTCTCATAATAATAAAAATAAGAAAAACAAAGAAATATGTTGCATTTTTTTTTTCAAAATTTTCTAGTCCAAAATAAATGTTCGATGGGAAGTTGATCAATTAATTCAGTAAAAAGTAAAAAAAGGGAGTTAGTACTCGATTTCCTTGATTTGATACCATCTAACAAATCCAATTCAATTATTTACTTATTTTCAAAGTTTTTCAAAGTGAATTTTCAAGTTCAACTAACTCATTTTTAAAATAGAAATATCAAGTGGATGAATAATGAATAAAATAATAGAGGCTTCTGTAAGTCTTTCATTTGTCTATTATAGATTATATTAGCCATCTTTTCTATGGAATTCGAACCCGAACTCTATTTCTGATTCATTATTTCTATTTCAGGGCCCTTTTTTTTTTAGCATTGTTTTATTTCAGCATCTTGATTTCCGCCTAACTATTAGTATTATTTTCTTTTTTCCTAGATGAATTTTGCAGCTTTTCACATCTCGGATTTACATA